TGGTTAACAATATTAGGATACTCAGTGCCAGATTATTTTATTGTAAATTTTGGTAGGGCTTATCAGGCCAGTTGTCGTCCAGGGGTGGACAAAAAATTGGTGCATATATATATATATATATATATATTATGTGGGATGCCAATTCATACCTCAACTGTTGGCTTACACGTTCTTGAGTCCTCCTTGGTTTCGGGGTTTTACAAGGATAACCGGATTTACTGAGCGTAGGGGGGTAGGGGGGTTTGTCGCGCAAAAAAAATATCAGAGGGGGCACTATATAAGGATAAGTTGAAGAAAAGATGAGTATGTTATGCACCTGATTTAATATTATGTAACTCTTAACTTATGTCTTAAAGCAGTCAATATTTGTATCACATACAGGAAGGAATGTTCTACCCTGATTAACAATCTTTAGCCTGCACTTTGAAATGCCAAGTGAAAAGGAAAAAAAAAAGGAGAACGTTATGCATATAAGAGAATGCCCGGCTTGGTGGGTAACGAGACATATGTACTACACCATTAATCAGATGCCAGTATAATTATCCGAGGGTGGGATATTACAGTTATGTTCCTGAAATAGGAACCAGATGCCAGTAATAGTTCATATTGTGCGACCCCCACAATTATTGTCCCTGATTCTATCATGCGTGATATGCCTTTATATAAACTGGTTGGTGGTTTCTTACTACATTAATATGCTTTAACGAAATCTTAGTTATTTATTCGAGGAAAGATTTGAGGTCGATTATTTAGGGGAATAGCCTATTACCCGGTTCTGAAGAACCTTATTTCTGAGTTTTAATATTATGCTTTATGTATAGCCTAGTATTTAGTGCTTGCTTTGTGGTTAAAATAATGGGTTGGTGTTAATACATAGGTATATTAAGACATTCGTGTAACATTACATATGTTACGTGTTAAACCATAAAGGGATGGTTAATCCCAGAAAATAGTTTAGTTTAGAATTCTGGCTTTGGGAGCCAGGGGTGAGAGTTAAAATCTCTCTTTTCTGGGCGCTAGGGAGGAGTTTAACCTCCGATCTTCGGATTACAAGACCGATGCTTTTAGGCTAAGCTACTAGGGCAAGTTGATTCTAATGCCTTGTTTTCTAACCATCCTGCTAGTGGGATAAGGATGAGAAATAGTGCAAAGTACAGAGCGGATGCGATTTGTCCAATAATGATGTATGGGTGCTCTACTGGTATGCCTCCGATCCATGTTAAGATGATTATATCTGCTACCAGGGTTCAGAATAGGAATTGGGTGATTGGGCGGAATGTTAGTCCTCGTTGTTTCGAGGTGTGTAAAAGTGGTACGACCATTAGTACTAAGATGGAGAATAGTAGTGCGAGGACTCCTCCTAGTTTGTTCGGAATGGACCGTAGAATGGCGTAGGCGAATAGGAAATACCATTCTGGTTTGATGTGTGGAGGGGTGACTAGGGGGTTGGCGGGGGTAAAATTTTCTGGGTCCCCTAATAGATTTGGGGAGAATAGTGCTAGTAGTGTAAGGGCTAGGAGTATAATTACGAACCCGAGCAGGTCTTTGTAGGTGAAGTATGGGTGAAAAGAGATTTTGTCCGCGTCTGAGTTCAGCCCAATTGGGTTGTTTGATCCTGTTTCGTGAAGGAATAGGAGGTGTAGAATGGTTGCGGCTGCAATGATGAATGGTAGTAGGAAGTGGAATGCGAAGAATCGTGTCAGCGTTGCATTATCTACTGAAAATCCACCTCAGATTCATTGGACTAGTATATCGCCCATGTATGGTACGGCGGATAGGAGATTTGTAATTACTGTGGCACCTCAGAAGGATATTTGGCCTCATGGAAGCACATAACCAACGAAGGCTGCTGCCATGACTAGTAGAAGGAGAACTACACCGATGTTTCAGGTTTCTTTGTAAAGGTAGGAGCCATAGTATAGGCCTCGGGCAATATGTAAATAGATGCAAAGGAAGAAGAATGATGCTCCATTAGCGTGCATATTGCGGATCAATCAGCCGTAGTTTACGTCTCGGCAGATATGGACGACTGATGAAAATGCGGGCGAAATGTCTGATGTGTAGTGCATGGCTAAGAATAGGCCGGTAAGGATTTGAGTAGCTAGGCATAGTCCTAGGAGAGATCCAAAGTTTCATCAAACTGAAATATTGGATGGTGCTGGTAGGTCAACTAGTGCATTATTAGCGATTTTAATTAGGGGGTGTGTTTTTCGTAGGCTTGCCATGATGGTTCTTGTAGTTGAATAACAACGGTGGTTCTTCAAGTCATTGGTCTCGGTTAAAATCTGAGCAAGAATTATGACCTATTTTATGTCCTTATTACTTATAGCTTTAATTGTGGGTTTAGTTGCTGTTGCTTCTAATCCCACGCCTTATTTTGCTGCATTTGGTTTAGTGGTCGCAGCTGGGGTCGGGTGTGGGGTTTTGGTTGGGCATGGGGGTTCTTTTTTGTCGTTGGTCCTCTTTTTAATTTATCTGGGGGGAATGCTTGTGGTTTTTGCTTATTCAGCAGCTTTGGCTGCTGAGCCCTTCCCGGAGGCCTGAGGTAGTCGTTCCGTACTATTTTATGTCATAGTTTATTTATTAGGGGTTGGTTTGGTGGCGGGGTTATTTTGAGGGGGGTGATATGAGGGTTCGTGGGTAGTCGTAGACGGGCTAAAAGAGTTTTCTGTTTTGCGTGGTGATATTGGTGGTGTGGCTGCGATGTACTCGTCTGGTGGGGGCATACTGGTTATTTGTGCTTGGGTGTTGCTTTTAACTTTGCTTATTGTGTTAGAGTTAACCCGTGGTCTAAGTCGTGGGACTCTTCGGGCGGTCTAAAGAAGGGCTAGAAGGGTGGCCAAGACTAGAGTTAGGAGGAAGATAGTTAGGTAGGTTTTAATTATGCCTCGTTGGATGTCGCTTGTAACTTTTGATATCATTATTTGAGTTAGTGCTAGTCCTTTTGGCCCTGTAATCTCAAGTCACGTTTGGTCAAGTTTAGTGGCGATTGATTGTCCTAGGGTTAGGTTAAGTTTAGGGGGGAGTCGATGGATTATTGCGGGGAAGTACCCTAGTATGTTTGAGAAGTGGTGTAAAGGAATTGTGGGGGTGATTTTGACTTGTTTGTTGGTTATGGCTGTAAGTTCTATGGCCACTAGAAGTCCGGTGATGGTTACCATGAGAGCTGCTAGTTTTAGGGTGGTTGGTATTGTTATAATGGGTGTTTTTGAGGGTAGGAAGTTAGATGTAATGATAAGTCCTGCAATGATGCTTCCTCAGGCAAGTCGTTTGATGGGGTTGATAACTAGTGGGTTATTTTCGTTGATGGGGGATAGTGGCAGGAATCGAGGGGATCCTATGGTAACAAAGAATACTACTCGGAAGCTATAGACTGCGGTGAATGATGTGGCAATTATTGTGAGGGTTAGGGCTCAGGCGTTAAGGTAAGAGGTGTTTAGGGCTTCGATGATGGCATCTTTTGAAAAGAATCCGGCTAGGAATGGGGTTCCTGTTAAGGCGAGGCTGCCGATTGTGAGGTAGGTTGAGGTGGCAGGTATTAAGTTATGAAGACCTCCTATTTTTCGGATATCTTGCTCGTCGTTTAAGCTGTGGATGATTGATCCGGAGCATAGGAACAGTATGGCTTTAAAAAAGGCGTGGGTGCAGATGTGAAGGAATGCTAGTTGTGGTTGATTTAGTCCAATTGTAACTATTATTAGGCCTAATTGACTTGATGTTGAGAAGGCCACAATTTTTTTGATATCGTTTTGGGTTAGGGCACAAGTGGCTGTAAATAGCGAGGTTAGTGCTCCAAGACAAAGGCAGGTTGTCAGGGCTAGTTGATTATTTTCCATAAGAGGGTGGAGGCGGATTAGTAGGAAGATTCCTGCGACAACCATGGTGCTTGAGTGAAGTAGGGCGGATACTGGCGTAGGGCCTTCTATGGCAGATGGGAGCCAAGGGTGGAGGCCAAATTGGGCTGATTTTCCTGTTGCTGCTAAGGCAAGCCCCATTAAGGGGATTGTTATATCAAAATTTTTTGATAGGGTAAAAATTTGTTGAATTTCTCAGGAGTTAAGGTTTATTGCAAGCCAGGCCATGGTTATAATCAGTCCAATGTCTCCTACTCGGTTATAAATAACAGCCTGAAGGGCTGCTGTGTTAGCGTCTGCTCGTCCATGTCATCATCCGATAAGTAGGAATGATATAATCCCTACTCCTTCTCAGCCAATAAATAGTTGAAATATGTTGTTGGCTGTGACTAGAATTATTATGGCTACTAAAAATGTGAGCAGGTATTTAAAGAATCGATTAATATTAGGGTCAGAGTGTATATACCATAGTGCGAACTCTAGAATTGATCAGGTGACATATAGGGCAATTGGGACGAAAATTAGGGAGTAGTGGTCGAATTTAAAGCTAATATTTACGTCAAATGTTTGGGTATTTATTCATTGTCAGTTTGTGATGATACCTTCTGTTTTTAGGTTTAGGAAGATTATAAGTGGCAGGAGGCTAATGAAGAATGCGGAGCTAACAGCAGTTTTGGCTATTTCTGCTATGTTAGACTCTTGTTGATTAGGATTTAATGATATGAGCAGGGGGTATATTAAGATGAAGAAAATTAGAAGGAGGGATGAGTGTATAATTAGTGTCATTTTAGCTTTTACTTGGATTTGCACCAAGAGTTTTGGTTCCTAAGACCAACGGATGAACTGTTATCCTTTAAAAGCATAAGGAAGCCACGGATTTTAACCATGGGCGTAAGGATTAGCAGTGCTTACTATTTTCTGTTCTTCCTTGGTGAGTAAGGGGGTTTTAACCCCTGTCTTTAGAATCACAATCTAATATTTTGGTTAAACTATACTTACAATAGCATCATCCTCACATGAGTTCTGGTTTCGTTACTAGTAGGATGACGGGAATTAGGTGTAAGGTTATTAGTAGGTGTTCTCGGGTGTGGAATGGTTGGAGTCCTGTAATGTGGTTTGGTGTTGGACCTCGTTGTGATATGAGGAACATATATAGAGAGTAGCCGGCTGTAATTAGCGTCCCTAGTCCGGTGAGTACAATTGTCCATGGGGATCAGTTGAATAGTGTTGTGATAATTATGAGTTCCCCTATTAAGTTTGGTAGTGGTGGGAGGGCTAGGTTCGCCAGGTTGGCGATGAATCATCATACTGCGGTTAGGGGAAAGATCACTTGTAGTCCTCGGGCAAGGACTATTGTTCGGCTATGGGTTCGTTCATATGCTGTATTGGCCAGGCAGAATAGTGCTGAGGATACTAGTCCGTGGGCAATTATCAGGATGATTGCTCCTGAAAACCCTCATGGGGTTTGGATTAGAATCCCTCCTGCTACTAGCCCTATATGACTCACAGATGAGTAGGCGATAAGTGATTTTAGGTCTGTTTGTCGAAGGCAAATTGACCCGGTTATGATAATGCCTCAGAGAGCTAGGATGATGAATGGGTAGGCTAGCTCTTTTGATAAAGGGTCTAGTATTACTATCATGCGTATTATTCCGTATCCACCAAGTTTTAGTAGGACTGCTGCTAGAACTATTGATCCTGCTACAGGGGCTTCTACGTGTGCCTTTGGTAGTCATAAGTGGACCCCGTATAGGGGTATTTTGACTAGGAATGCAATTAAGCAGCCGGCTCATCAGGCTATGTGGCCTCAGGAATTGAGTTGTAGAGGTTGTGAATATTGGAGTACTAACATTGATAATGTTCCTGTAGATTGCTGAAGGAGAAGGAGGGCAACTAGAAGTGGAAGTGATCCCGCTAGGGTGTAGAACAGGAAATAGGTTCCTGCGTTTAGTCGTTCGGTTTGGTTGCCTCACCGAGTGATGATGATGAGGGTTGGAATAAGTGTGGCTTCGAACATAATATAGAATATAATAATTTCTGTGGCGCCGAAAGCTATAATTAGGAAAGTTTGTAATGAGGCGAGGAGTATAATGTAGGAGCGTTGTCGGCTAATTGGCTCTGGATTAATATGATTTTGGCTGGCGAGGATTATAAGGGGGAGTAGTCAGCATGTTAGTACTAAGAGGGGGGTTGATAGTGGGTCTGTGGCCAAGTATGTGTTAGAGGAGGTTCATCCGGCTTCGGATGTTCATTTTAGTCATGTGAGGCTAATGAAGGCAATTAGGAGACTATGTGCAGTTGTAGTTGTTCACAGTCATTTTGGGGAGGCTAGTCAAATTGTTGGGAATAGCATAATTGTGGGGATTAGTACTTTTAGCATTGTAGGAGGTTGAGGTTTTGTAGTCGGTCGGTGCCGTGAGTGCGGGCAGTGGCAACAAGTAGTGCTAGGCCCGTGCTAGCTTCGCAAGCAGAAAAGGCTAAGAGTAGTATAGGGGCTGTTGAGAAGCCTGTGGATTCGAATTGTAATGCTCATAGGGCCAGTGCAATAAATAAGGATAGTATCATTCCTTCTAAGCACAGGAGTGCTGAGAGTAGGTGGGTTCGGTGGAATGCTAGTCCTATTAGACCTAGGATGAATGCTGAGCTAAAGCTAAAATGTACGGGTGTCATAAGGGGACCGTGGAATTAAACCACGATTTTCTGAGCCGAAATCAGAGGTCTTATTTTGGACTAGCCCCCTATTCTGCTCATTCTAAGCCACCTTGAGTTCATTCGTAAATTAAGCCTAGAGTTAGTAAAGCCAGGACTGTTGTGGCTCAGAAGAATGTTTCGGTGGGGTTGTGGAGTTGGTCTCCTCAAGGTAGTGGGAGCAGGAGTGCAATTTCTAGGTCGAAGAGGAGGAACAGGATTGCCACTAGGAAGAAGCGTAATGAAAATGGGAGTCGGGCGGACCCTAGGGGGTCAAATCCGCACTCATATGGTGATAGTTTTTCTGCATCTGGGTTTATTTGTGGTAGCCAGAAAGACACAACTGCTAGGACTAAGGATAGAGTTATTGTGATGATTATGATGGTTGTAACTAGGTTCATTATCTTTCCTTGGGGTTTAACCAAGACTGTGTGATTGGAAGTCACTTGTACTAACTTTGATACTAGAAAGATTATGAGCCTCATCAATAAATAGATACGTAGAGGAATAGTCATACTACGTCGACAAAATGTCAATATCAGGCAGCGGCTTCGAAGCCAAAGTGGTGTTCAGATGTAAAGTGGTATTGGACTTGGCGTAGAAGGCATACTGCTAGGAAGGTTGACCCAATAATAACATGTAGTCCGTGGAATCCTGTGGCTACGAAGAATGTTGAGCCATAGACTCCGTCTGCGATTGTAAAGGGGGCTTCATAGTATTCTATGGCTTGCAGGGCGGTGAAATAGAAACCTAGTAGAATGGTTAACGCTAAAGATTGGATGGCTTGTTTTCGTTCTCCTTCTATAATGCTGTGGTGAGCTCATGTTACCGTGACTCCGGATGCTAATAGTACGGCTGTATTGAGGAGTGGTACTTCAAAGGGGTCTAATGGAATAACACCTGTGGGGGGTCAGCATCCCCCTAGTTCCGGTGTTGGTGCTAAGCTTGAGTGGTAGAAGGCTCAGAAGAATCCAAGGAAAAAGAATACTTCGGAGGTAATAAATAGAATTATTCCATATCGCAGTCCTTTTTGTACTGGGGGTGTGTGGTGGCCTTGGAAGGTCCCTTCTCGAATAATGTCACGTCATCATTGGTATATGGTGAGAAGCAAGAGGATTATTCCTAGAGTTATTAGTGTTGTTGAGTGGAAGTGGAACCAGATTGCTAAGCCGGATGTTATTAATAAAGCAGCGATAGCTCCAGTTAGTGGTCATGGGCTTGGGTCAACTATGTGATAGGCATGTGCTTGGTGGGCCATTAAACGTTTTCTTGCAGGTATAGGCTTAGAAGAAGCACAAATACATAGGCTTGGATTATTGCTACTGCAACTTCTAATAGTGTAAGTAGGAAGAGTACAGTAGCGGTTAAGATTGCTACTGTTGGCATCATTGGTAGGAGGACAAATACGGCCGTGGCGATGAGTTGAATTAGAAGGTGGCCTGCGGTTAGGTTGGCTGTGAGTCGAACTCCGAGGGCTAGTGGTCGAATAAATAGACTAATTGTTTCGATGATAATCAGTACTGGGATCAGTAGGATGGGTGTTCCTTCTGGTAGTAGATGTCCTAGGGCAACTGTTGGTTGGTTTCGTATTCCAATAATCACTGTGGCGAGTCATAGGGGCACAGCAAATCCTATGTTGAGTGACAGCTGTGTTGTGGGCGTGAAGGTGTATGGGAGTAGGCCTAGTATATTAATTGTAATTAAGAAGATTATTAACGAGGCTAGTAGTAGCGCCCATTTATGTCCGCCTACGTTAAGTGGTAGTATCAGTTGGCTTGTAAATCGGTTAATAAATCATCCTTGGACTGTGATGAGTCGATTGTTAATTCATCGGGATGATGGGGTTGGGTAGAGTACTCAGGGGAGTGCGATTGCGATGGCAATTAATGGAACTCCTAGATATGATGGGCTTATAAATTGGTCGAAGAAGCTTACTATCATGGTCAGTCTCAGGATTCAGTTTTGTGTTTTTCGGCACTTACTGGGGTTGGTTCATTTGGTGAAGTGTGATTTATGATTTTAGTTGGAATAATAATTAAGAAAATTAATCAGGAAAATACTAAGATTGCGAATCAAGGGCCGGGGTTTAATTGTGGCATTTCACTAGGGGTGGTCGGGAGTCACCAGTCTTTGGCTTAAAAGGCCAACGCTTTGTCCAATGTTTAGCTTCCTAGCGAGGCGTCTTCTAGTATTAATGAGGATCAGTTTTCTGACTGTCATAGGGGGACTGCTTCAACTACAATTGGCATAAAGCTGTGGTTAGCCCCGCAGATTTCAGAGCATTGTCCATAGAACACTCCTGGGCGAGAGGCGATGAAGGCGGTTTGATTAAGTCGTCCTGGGACTGCATCCATTTTTACGCCTAGGGATGGGACAGTTCAAGAGTGTAGCACGTCTTCAGCAGACACTAGGACACGAACTGGGGACTCTATTGGAACAACTATTCGGTGGTCCGTTTCTAGTAGTCGGAATTGTCCCGGGGCGAGGTCTTGGGTTGGTACTATGTAGGAGTCAAAGCCCAGGTTTTCATAGTCTGTGTATTCGTAGCTTCAGTATCATTGATGTCCTATTGCTTTAATTGTCAGGTGAGGGTCGTTAATTTCATCTATAAGATATAGAATGCGTAGGGAGGGCAGGGCAATTAATACTAAAATGACGGCTGGCAGAATAGTTCAGACGATTTCGATTTCTTGGGAGTCTAAAATATATTTATTAGTGAGCTTAGTAGATACCATTGCAATAATAATATATAGCACTAAGGTGCTAATTAGGAATACAATTATTAGTGTGTGGTCATGGAAGTGAAGAAGTTCTTCTATAACAGGTGATGCTGCGTCTTGGAATCCTAGTTGTGTGGGATGTGCCATTAAGCTTTGGGCTTAAGACATGCAGGGATCTAACCTACAATTTCACCTTGACAAGGTGGTGTAATTTACATTTTACTAATGTCTTTAGAAGGAAGTGACAGAGTGGTTATGTGGCTGGCTTGAAACCAGCATATGGGGGTTCAATTCCTCCCTTTCTCGTTAGTTTGATTGAATTTGGACGAATGCTGGTTCCTCGTATGTGTGGTAGGGAGGAGGGCAGCCGTGGAGTCATTCTACGTTTGTTATTGTTAATTCCACGGATAGTACTTCTCGTTTAGCGGCGAAGGCTTCTCATAGAATAAATAGGAATATAATCACTGCCACTAAAGAGATTAGTGATCCAATGGATGATACTGTGTTTCATAGGGCATAAGCATCTGGGTAATCAGAATATCGTCGTGGCATGCCTGCTAAGCCTAGGAAGTGTTGTGGGAAGAACGTAAGGTTAACCCCAATAAATATAACTGCGAAGTGAATTTTTGTTCAGGCGCTGTGAAGGGTGTACCCAGTTAGTAGGGGGAATCAGTGTACGAAGGCTGCTATAATGGCAAACACAGCACCTATTGATAGTACGTAGTGGAAGTGTGCGACTACGTAATAAGTGTCATGGAGGACGATGTCAAGTGATGAATTGGATAGGACAATTCCTGTCAGTCCCCCCACTGTAAATAGGAAAATAAACCCAAGGGCTCATAGTAGGGGTGTTTCTCATTTGATTGACCCTCCGTGGAGTGTGGCTAGTCAGCTAAATACTTTTACACCTGTTGGAATTGCAATAATTATTGTTGCGGATGTAAAGTATGCACGGGTGTCTACGTCTATTCCGACGGTAAACATGTGGTGGGCTCATACAATAAATCCTAGAAGGCCGATGGCCATTATAGCTCAAACCATCCCTATATACCCAAATGGTTCTTTTTTACCTGAATAGTAGGCTACAACGTGAGAAATAATTCCAAACCCTGGAAGAATAAGAATATATACTTCCGGGTGACCAAAGAATCAGAATAGGTGTTGGTAAAGGATTGGGTCCCCTCCTCCGGCGGGGTCAAAGAATGTGGTGTTGAGGTTTCGGTCTGTTAGGAGTATTGTAATTCCGGCGGCTAGGACGGGTAGTGATAGGAGAAGTAATACGGCGGTTACAAGCACGGATCAGACGAACAGGGGTGTTTGATATTGGGAGATGGCTGGGGGTTTTATGTTGATAGTTGTAGTGATGAAGTTGATTGCCCCTAGGATTGATGAAACACCTGCTAAGTGGAGTGAGAAGATTGTTAGGTCTACTGATGCCCCTGCGTGGGCTAGGTTTCCTGAAAGAGGCGGGTATACTGTTCACCCCGTTCCGGCCCCGGCTTCAACACCAGAAGAGGCTAATAGTAGCAGGAATGACGGGGGCAGTAGTCAGAAGCTTATGTTATTTATTCGTGGGAATGCTATGTCTGGAGCTCCAATTATTAATGGTACAAGTCAGTTCCCAAATCCTCCAATTAGAATGGGCATTACTATAAAGAAGATTATCACGAAGGCGTGAGCAGTAACAATAACATTATAAATTTGGTCATCGCCTAGAAGTGATCCGGGTTGGCTTAATTCGGCTCGAATAAGAAGGCTTAGAGCAGTTCCTACTATTCCGGCTCAGGCACCGAATACAAGATAAAGGGTGCCAATGTCTTTGTGGTTGGTAGAGAAGAATCAACGTGTGATTGCCACAGGTAGGGTGGCCGAGTGCTTAGGCGGTGGGTTGTAGCCCCGAAGACAGAGGTTTAAGTCCTCTTCCTATCAGCCCCGTGGTGGAGAACATATTGGATTGCAAATCCAAAGACGTAGATTAATAGTCTGCCGGGGCTTTTCCCGCCTTACTGAGTCAGGCGGCGGGAAAAGTAGATGGATGCTCGCTGGCTTGAGCGCTTAGCTGTTAACTAAGAGTTTGTAGGATCGAGGCCTTCCCATCTAGTAAGGCCTTAGCTTAATAAAAGTGCCTGATTTGCAATCAGGAGATGCAAGTTAATCTCTTGTAGGTCTTAGTCAGGGACTAGAAGATTTTCACTTCTACTTAAAGCTTTGAAGGCTTTTGGTCTAAATATTATCCTAAATCCCTAAGTGGCTAGCATTAGGATGGTGGGAGTTATCGGCAGCAGCCCTAGGGCGGCTACAATAGATAGGGCAAGTGGAATAGATGTTTGGGTTGTTTGGACTCGTCAGGGTGTGGTTGAGTTGGTTGTATTTGGGGAGATGGTTAGTGTTATAGCATAACATAGTCGTAGATAAAAGTATAAGCTAATTAGTGCGGCTAGGGCTATGGCTGTGGCAATAATTGGGAGGTCTTGTTTTGTTAGCTCTTGTAGAATTATTCATTTTGGTAGAAATCCTGTAAGTGGGGGAAGTCCCCCTAGTGAGAGGAGCGCCAGGGCAGTTGTTGATGCTAGTACGGGGCTCTTCGACCAGGTTGTTGCAAGGGTGTTGACCTTAGTTGTTAGTGATATTTTTAAGGTCAGGAATGCTGCGGAGGTTATGACAATGTATGTTCCTAGTGCAATTAGGGTGAGTTGTGGGGCGTATTGGACTACAATAATTATTCAGCCTATGTGGGCGATTGAGGAATAGGCTAGGATTTTCCGTAGTTGGGTTTGGTTAAGTCCTCCTCATCCTCCCACCAGTGTTGATGTGACCCCTAGCATTGTTAATAGTAATGGGTCGATGGTTTGTGCTGTCTGGACAATTAGTGCAAATGGGGCAAGCTTTTGTCAGGTGGATAGAATTAGGCCTGTTAGCAGGTCTAGTCCTTGTAGAACTTCTGGTATTCAGAAGTGTATTGGTGCAAGTCCAATTTTAAGTGCTAGGGCGGCTATAAATATTGTGTTGGCGGCAGGGCTTGATATGTCATTGATGCTTCATTCTCCTGTGACTCAGGCATTTGTTGTACTCGCAAATAGGATTATTGCTGCTGCGGTGGCTTGGGTTAAGAAGTATTTTGTTGTTGCTTCTACGGCGCGGGGGTGATGGTGTTGTGCTATTAGTGGGGTGATGGCTAGTGTGTTAATTTCTAGACCCATTCAAGCTAAGAGTCAGTGGGAGCTGGCAAAGGTTAGGGTGGTCCCTAGTCCTAGGCTGGATAGTAGAATTGTAAGTACATATGGGTTCATTGGCGGAGGAGGGATTTTAACCGTCATGTTCGGGGTATGGGCCCGAAAGCTTTATTAGCTGACCCTGCCATAGAAAGTGGTGTAAAGGAAGCACCAAGAGTTTTGATCTCTTGAGTATGGGTTCAATTCCCTTCTTTCTAGGAACTGAGGGGATTTTAACCCCTATAAGTCACTCTATCAAAGTGGTCCTTGGGCATTCAGGCACAGTTCCTTTGGTTATAGTTGTGGGGGAAGCCCTGCTAGTGCGATTGGTAGGGCGGTGTGTCATAATACAAAGGCGAGTGTGAGGGGGAGAAAGTTTTTCCATACTAGGTGTATTAGTTGATCATATCGGAATCGTGGATATGAGGCCCGTACCCATAAGAATATGATGGACAGGAGTGCAGCTTTAGTTATGAGGTTAATTGTTGCGAGTTCGGGGATGCTGGGGATATGCGAGGCCCCTAGAAATAATACGGCTGAGAGGGTATTTATTAGGAGGATGTTGGCGTACTCGGCAAGGAAGAATAATGCGAAAGGTCCCCCTGCATATTCTACGTTGAAGCCGGACACTAGTTCTGATTCCCCCTCTGTTAGGTCAAATGGTGCTCGGTTTGTCTCGGCTAGTGTTGAGATATACCATATTGCGGCTAAAGGTCAGGCGGGGATAAGTAATCAAATGCTTTCTTGGGTGGTGTTAAATGTTTGTAGGGTGTAGCCTCCTGAAAAAATAATGATGGAGAGGAGGATTAGTCCTAGGCTGACTTCGTAGGAGATTGTTTGGGCTACGGCTCGTAGGGCCCCAATTAATGCGTATTTTGAGTTTGATGCCCAGCCTGATCCTAGGATTGAGTAGACCGCGAGGCTCGACAGGGCTAGAATGAACAAGATTCCCAGGTTAAGATCTGTTACGGGGTGGGGTATGGGTATTGGGGCTCATAGGGTCAGGGCCAGGGTTAATGCAAGTATTGGGGCGGCTAGAAATAGAAATGGGGATGATGTGGATGGGCGGACTGGCTCTTTGATGAAGAGTTTTACTCCGTCGGCAATTGGTTGTAGTAGTCCGTAGGGTCCAACTACGTTTGGTCCTTTTCGTAATTGCATATATCCCAGAACTTTTCGTTCAATTAGTGTTAGGAAGGCTACTGCTAGTAGCACGGGCACGATGTAGGCTAGGGGGTTGATTAGGTGGGTAAATAGGTGATTAACTAAAGTGTTTGGCATAAACTGGGAAGAGGATTTGAACCTCTGGTTAAAAGGGCTTAGGCCTTTCGCAATTTACCATGCTCTGCCACCCCAGTATGTCCTTATTTTGGCCAACTGAGATTTTGGCTCTCCCTTTATTTTATTTATTTGTTTTCATAAATTAGGGGTGGGGCGTGCTTTAAGTATTGGCCCCTCTTTTCCGATCCTTTCGTACTGGGAAAAGTAGCGTTACAGATAGAAACTGACCTGGATTGCTCCGGTCTGAACTCAGATCACGTAGGACTTTAATCGTTGAACAAACGAACCCTTAATAGCGGCTGCACCATTAGGATGTCCTGATCCAACATCGAGGTCGTAAACCCCCTCGTCGATATGGACTCTGGGAGAGGATTGCGCTGTTATCCCTAGGGTAACTTGGTTCGTTGATCGGCTTTTATGGCCGGATCATGTTTGGTCAGATGTTCTGTGGCTTAGAGGTGTGTCTCTTGGTTCTAGGAGGTTTATCCCGGTCCACTCGGAGGATCTTTTTTCTTCCGTGGTCGCCCCAACCGAAGGTAAAATATCATATTCCATAAAGTTTTTGCTTTTTACTGAGTTGCTTAACGTGGTTGAGCTTTGTACCTTAAGCTCCAAAGGGTCTTCTCGTCTTGTATAATTATACCCGCTTCTGCACGGGTAGATCAATTTCACTGACTTGAAAGGGGAGACAGTTAAGCCCTCGTTTAGCCATTCATACAGGTCTCTATTTAAAAGACAAGTGATTGCGCTACCTTTGCACGGTCAAAATACCGCGGCCGTTGAACTTGTAGTCACTGGGCAGGCTGGACCTCCTATACTTGGCTGCGTTGCAGGAGGCGATGTTTTTGGTAAACAGGCGAGGCTTGTGTTTGCCGAGTTCCTTCCCTTTCTTTTAGTCTTTCCTCTGATGGCACTCCAGTGTGGGGGTAACGATGGTTTAGTTGTGGGTTCTTCTTGTTTATACTTGTAGTTCACATTGCTCTCTTGGGTTGAGTTCGTTAGTTGCCAATGGTTGGTCCGTTTTGGCTTACACTTGTGCTTGGAGAAGGGCGGGCCTTCTTGTTACTCATTTTAGCATAGTCTCTTCCATGTGGGCATGGGTTGGCCTAATAGTATTTAGGGGAATAAGATTTTTTGTCAGAATAATAAACTTCTTTCTGTCTGAGCTTTAACGCTTTCTATCTAGGTGGCTGCTTTTAGGCCCACTAGAACAGTATGTTTTACATGTTATGATCTTTATCCTCCTGGAAAGGTTGTGTCCTTTGTTAAAGGGGCTGTACCCCCTTTAACTAACTCTCGTGTGTCTCTCTGTGTCTTGTTTGTGCTACTTTGACTTGGGGGGGTACGAGGCTGAACTTCTATTCATTTCTTAGGCAACCAGCTATCACCAGGTTCGGTAGGTCTGTCACTTCTACCCGGAGCTCTTCCCACTCTTTTGCCACAGAGACGGGTTGGCCCTTAATAGGCTGTCTCGGGGTAGCTCACCTGGTTTCGGGGTTTCAAACTAAAGGTCTCTTTGCTTGGGTGTACTGGCTAAATCATGATGCAAAAGGTACAAGTTTTAATCTTTGCTTTTTTGTGCTTATATGGGTTTTTTCACTTCTCTTTCAGCCTTCCCTTGCGGTACTGTTTCTATCGCTTCGGTGTAACCTTTTCTGTCTCCCATACTCAGGTAAAAGAATGGTTTAGTTTCTATGTTTAGTTTATTTGGTTTTATTTATATTGTTCATTTATTTGGTGATTAAGCTAGCTGTTTGGCTCAGGGTGATCCAACTTGCATGGATGTCTTCTCGGTGTAAGTGAGATGCTTGACTAACTCAGCCACGCCCTGGGTTTGATCCAAGTGCACCTTCCGGTACACTTACCGTGTTACGACTTGCCTCCCCTTGTCAGTGCTATTGTATTAGGTATTTTGGTGCGTTTTGACGGGGAGAGTGACGGGCGGTGTGTACGCGTCTCAGAGCCGGGTTCAAAGGGACACTCTATTTCCCTTTTACTACTAAATCCTCCTTCAAGCACTGTTTCATGGTGCATGTTCGTAATATTCTGTTACAGAAAATGTAGCCCATTTCTTTCCATTTCATGCGCTACACCTCGACCTGACGTTCTGGGTTGTGCCCATTTTGCTTACTTTTGTTTCCTTCACAGGGTAAGCTGACGACGGCGGTATATAGGCTGGGGTGGCTAGAAGTGGTGAGGTTAAACGGGGGTTATCGGTTCTAGAACAGGCTCCTCTAGGGGGATCTGAGACACCGTCAGGTCCTTTGGGTTTTAAGCTAATGCTCGTAGTACCCTGGCGGACATCTAATTGTAGTTGGATGTCTAAGTTTACGACTGAGCATAGTGGGGTATCTAATCCCAGTTTGTTTCTCAGTTTTCGTGGGGTCAGGTGGGTCAATTAAAGCTACTTTCGTATATAGGGCCTCGGACACCTAGAAGCGTATGACGGCCAAGGGGCCATTTGGCTTTATTATTATTTATCCTTAACCACCCTTTACGCCGTTATAATATCAACTAGGGCCTCTCGTCTAACCGCGGTGGCTGGCACGAGTTTTACCGGCCCTCTTAACGCTAACTGAGTCAAGTTTTCACTTATGGCTTAATGTTTATCACTGCTGAATTCCCTTGGGGGTGTGGCTAGGCTGGGCGTCTTGGGCTAAATATTTGTGCCTGATGCCTGCTCCTTACCCCCGGGAGGGGGTTAAGGGCGTACTCACTGGGGTGCGGAGACTTGCATGTGTAAGTTGGGTTAGAGCTGATAGTAAGGTCGGGACCATGCCTTTATGCATGCGGAGTTTTTTAGGACCCATCTTAGCATCTTCAGTGCTATGCTTTTTATTAAGCTACGCTAGC